GTCCCAGTAGCTTATAGCAAAGCGTGGCACTGAAGCTGCCAAGATGGCCGTCACCACACAGCCCACGGACAAAAGACTTAGTCCTAACCTTACTGTTAACTAGTGCTAAACATATACATGCAAGTATCCGCGCCCCAGTGTAAATGCCCTTAATTTCTTATTAAGATGACAGGAGCGGGCATCAGGCGCACTCCCCAATGTAGCCCAAGACGCCTTGCTTTGCCACACCCCCACGGGCACTCAGCAGTAATTAACATTAAGCAATAAGTGTAAACTTGACTTAGCTATAGCACTCACCCAGGGTTGGTAAATCTTGTGCCAGCCACCGCGGTCATACAAGAGACCCAAGCTAACAGCACACGGCGTAAAGAGCGGGTCCTTACCTATCCTAATAATTAGGATTAAGTCACAACTAAGCTGTCATACGCCTAAGATGTGCTTAAAATCACCCTAAAAATGATCCTAACACTCACGATCAACTAAAACCCGCGAAAGCCAGGGCTCAAACTGGGATTAGATACCCCACTATGCCTGGCCCTAAATCTCGATACTTACTTTACCAAAGTATCCGCCTGAGAACTACGAGCACAAACGCTTAAAACTCTAAGGACTTGGCGGTGCCCCAGACCCACCTAGAGGAGCCTGTTCTATAATCGATAACCCACGCTACACCCGACCACTCCTTGCCCGAGCAGCCTACATACCGCCGTCGCCAGCCCACCTCTTCTGAGAGTCTAACAGTGGGCCCAATAGCTTAGCCCGCTAAAAAGACAGGTCAAGGTATAGCCCACGGAGTGGAAGAAATGGGCTACATTTTCTAAAATAGAAAATCTATACGAAAGGGGGTATGAAACCAACCTCCGGAAGGCGGATTTAGCAGTAAAATGGGATAATAATACCCTATTTAAGCTGGCCCTGAGGCACGTACATACCGCCCGTCACCCTCCTCGTAGGCCATAAACCCTATAACTAATTAACCTGCATTGCCAAAGATGAGGTAAGTCGTAACAAGGTAAGTGTACCGGAAGGTGCACTTAGCATACCAGGACGTAGCTATAACTCAAAGCATTCAGCTTACACCTGAAAGATACCTACTACCCCCTAGGTCGCCCTGAAGCTAATCTCTAGCCCAACCACATCAATAAACAACAGACATAACCCATCTTTACTCATAAACTAAAACATTTTCCTAACTTAGTATAGGCGATAGAAAAGTTTCCTCCAGGCGCATTAGAGACTCGTACCGTAAGGGAAAGATGAAATAATAATGAAAACCTACGCAACATACAGCAAAGATAAACCCTTGTACCTCTTGCATCATGATTTAGCAAGAACAACCAAGCAAAACGAATTAAAGCTTGCCCTCCCGAAACCCAAGCGAGCTACTTGTAGGCAGCTACACCCGAGCGAACCCGTCTCTGTTGCAAAAGAGTGGGATGACCTACTAGTAGAGGTGAAAAGCCAATCGAGCTGGGTGATAGCTGGTTGCCTGTGAAACGAATCTAAGTTCATCCTTAATTCTATCTCTAAGGACCGCCAACCAACCCCCCTACGTAATGAATTAAGAACAATTCAAAGGAGGTACAGCCCCTTTGAAAGAGAGTACAATCTCCTGTAGCGGATATATACCATAACCCCACCCCAACTTGTAGGCCTTCAAGCAGCCACCAACAAAGAGTGCGTCAAAGCTCCCTTCCCTAAAAATATAAAAACAACATGACTCCCTCCACACTAACGGGCCAACCTATCACAATAGAAGAACCAATGCTAGAATGAGTAACTAGGATTACCTCCTCTAAAGCGCAAACTTACATCACCACATTATTAACAGCACCTAATTAATACTACAACTCCAACAAGCCCACACATTAAAACCACCCTGTTAGCCCAACCCAGGAGCGCCCACTAGAAAGACTAAAATCTGTAAAAGGAACTAGGCAAACTCAAGACCCGACTGTTTACCAAAAACATAGCCTTCAGCAATCCCAGTATTGAAGGTGATGCCTGCCCAGTGACTATAGTTCAACGGCCGCGGTATCCTAACCGTGCGAAGGTAGCGCAATCAATTGTCCCATAAATCGGGACCTGTATGAATGGCTAAACGAGGCCTTAACTGTCTCTTACAGATAGTCAGTGAAATTGATCTCCCTGTGCAAAAGCAGGAATGAATTCATAAGACGAGAAGACCCTGTGGAACTTAAAAACTAGCAGCCACCATACATAAATACCCACCTACCAGGCTCACAGCCACAAACCCAAGTACTGGCTCACATTTTTCGGTTGGGGCGACCTTGGAGAAAAGAGAATCCTCCAAAAACAAGACCATACCTCTTAACCAAGAGCAACCACTCAAAGTGCTAACAGCAACCAGACCCAATAAAAATTGACCAATGGACCAAGCTACCCCAGGGATAACAGCGCAATCTCTCCTAAGAGCCCCTATCGACGGAGAGGTTTACGACCTCGATGTTGGATCAGGACATCCTAATGGTGCAGTCGCTATTAAGGGTTCGTTTGTTCAACGATTAACAGTCCTACGTGATCTGAGTTCAGACCGGAGCAATCCAGGTCGGTTTCTATCTATGCTACACTTTCCCTAGTACGAAAGGACCGGAAAAGTAAGGCCAATGCTACATAACACGCCTTCTCCTTAAATAATGCTCCCAACTAAATTATAAAAGGAACCTCACATAGTCTCAAGCCCCAGAGAAGGGCCGCTAGCGTGGCAGAGCCCGGCAAATGCAAAAGGCTTAAGCCCTTTACCCAGAGGTTCAAGTCCTCTCCCTAGCCCCACTCCCCAATGACCCAACTCCACACCCTAACTTACCTTGCTATAACCCTATCCTACGCAATCCCAATTCTAATTGCCGTAGCTTTCCTCACATTAGTAGAACGAAAAATCCTAAGCTATATGCAAGCTCGAAAAGGCCCAAACATCGTAGGACCCTTCGGACTACTACAGCCCGTAGCCGACGGTGTAAAACTATTTATCAAAGAACCTATCCGCCCATCCACCTCCTCTCCCCTCCTATATACTATCACACCTATACTAGCCCTCCTCCTAGCACTAACCATTTGAATTCCCCTCCCCCTCCCATTCTCCCTTGCCGACCTGAACCTAGGACTACTTTTCCTCCTAGCCATATCAAGCCTAGCAGTATACTCAATCCTATGATCTGGATGGGCCTCAAACTCAAAATATGCACTAATTGGAGCCCTCCGAGCAGTAGCACAAACCATCTCCTACGAGGTCACATTAGCTATCATCCTCTTATCTGTAGTCCTCCTAAGTGGCAACTACACCTTAGACATACTCACTGCAACCCAAGAGCCACTCTATCTAATCTTCTCCTCCTGACCCCTTATAATAATATGATATATCTCCACCTTAGCTGAAACAAACCGAGCCCCCTTCGACCTCACAGAAGGCGAATCCGAACTAGTCTCAGGCTTTAACGTAGAATATGCTGCAGGACCATTCGCCCTGTTCTTCCTGGCAGAATACGCAAACATTATATTAATAAATACGCTAACCACAATCCTATTCCTAAACCCTAGCCCACTAAACCTATCCCCCCAACTATTCACAATACTCCTCGCAACAAAAATCCTACTCCTATCATCCGGATTCTTATGAATCCGCGCCTCTTACCCGCGCTTCCGCTATGACCAACTAATACACCTCCTCTGAAAAAGCTTCCTACCCCTAACACTATCACTATGTCTCTGGCACATTAGCATACCAATCTCCTACGCAGGGGTACCACCCTGCCTAAGGAAATGTGCCTGAATGCAAAGGGTCACTATGATAAAGTGAACATAGAGGTACACCAACCCTCTCATTTCCTAGCACCTTCATTAAACCTTAGAAAAGTAGGACTCGAACCTACACAAAAGAGATCAAACCCCTCCATACTTCCTCTATATTATTTTCTAGCAGGGTCAGCTAACAAAGCTATCGGGCCCATACCCCGAAAATGATGGTTCAAATCCTTCCTCTGCTAATGAGCCCCCACACAAAACTAATCTCTTCCCTAAGTCTAATCCTAGGGACAACTATCACAATCTCAAGCACCCACTGAATAATAGCCTGAGCCGGACTAGAACTCAACACCCTCGCTATCATTCCATTCATTTCAAAATCACATCACCCCCGAGCTATCGAAGCTACAATCAAATACTTCCTAGTACAAGCAACAGCCTCCACACTTCTCCTATTCTCGAGCATAACAAACGCATGATCCACAGGCCAATGAGATATCACTCAGCTAACACATCCCACCTCATCCTTACTGCTAACAGTAGCAATTGCAATAAAACTCGGACTCGTACCTTTCCATTTCTGATTTCCAGAAGTACTACAAGGCTCACCCATAACCACTGCCCTACTCCTTTCCACAATAATAAAATTCCCCCCAACCACCCTACTTATTATAACCTCCCACTCACTAAACCCAACATTACTAACCATTCTAGCTATCACCTCCGTAGCTCTCGGAGGATGAATAGGCCTAAACCAAACACAGCTCCGAAAAATCTTAGCCTTCTCATCCATCGCACACCTAGGATGAATAGCCGCAGTAATCATTTACAGCCCCAAACTTGCCCTAATAACCTTCTACCTGTATACCCTAATAACCACCGCCGTATTCCTAACCCTTAACTCAACCAAGGCCCTAAAACTGACAACACTAATAACATCATGAACAAAATCCCCCACACTGAACGCAGCCCTCATACTAGCCCTACTCTCCCTAGCAGGACTCCCCCCACTCACAGGTTTCCTGCCAAAATGACTGATCATCCAAGAACTAACTAAACAAGAAATAGCTACAACAGCTACAATCCTTGCTATTCTCTCCCTCCTAGGCCTATTCTTCTATCTCCGTCTCGCATACCACTCAACAATCACACTGCCCCCCAACTCCATAAACCACATAAAACACTGACACTTCACCAAACCAACAAATGCTATAACTGCCATCCTCACCTCCCTATCCACATTAATCCTACCACTAGCTCCTCTAATCTTAACGACCACTTAGAAACTTAGGATAACTACTAAACCGAAGGCCTTCAAAGCCTTAAATAAGAGTTAAACCCTCTTAGTTTCTGCTAAGACCCGCAGGACACTACCCTGCATCCTCTAAATGCAACTCAGATGCTTTAATTAAGCTAGGACCTTGACTAGATAGATGGGCCTTGATCCCATAAAACCCTAGTTAACAGCTAGGTGCTCCAACCTACGAGCTTCTACCTATAGACCCTGGCACACCATTAATGCGCATCAATGAGCTTGCAACTCAACATGAACTTCACTACAGAGTCGATAAGAAGAGGAATCAAACCCCTGTAAAAAGGACTACAGCCTAACGCTTAGACACTCAGCCATCTTACCTGTGACATTCATTAACCGATGAATATTCTCAACCAACCACAAAGACATTGGTACCCTATACTTAATCTTCGGCGCTTGAGCCGGTATAGTCGGCACCGCCCTTAGCCTACTTATTCGTGCAGAACTTGGCCAACCAGGCACACTACTAGGTGATGATCAAATCTATAATGTAATCGTTACCGCACATGCCTTCGTAATAATCTTCTTCATAGTCATACCAATCATAATCGGAGGCTTCGGGAACTGACTAGTCCCACTCATAATCGGCGCCCCCGACATAGCCTTCCCACGCATAAACAACATGAGCTTCTGACTACTTCCCCCATCCTTCCTCCTCCTATTAGCCTCCTCAACAGTAGAAGCAGGGGCTGGTACCGGATGGACTGTCTACCCCCCACTAGCCGGCAACATAGCCCATGCTGGCGCCTCAGTAGATTTAGCTATCTTCTCCCTACACCTGGCTGGAATCTCATCCATCCTAGGAGCAATTAACTTCATCACAACCGCTATCAACATAAAACCCCCAGCCCTCTCCCAATACCAAACACCCCTATTCGTATGATCGGTCCTCATTACTGCTGTCCTACTATTACTCTCACTCCCAGTCCTTGCTGCTGGCATCACCATACTGCTAACGGACCGAAACCTTAATACAACATTCTTTGACCCTGCCGGCGGAGGCGACCCTATCCTATATCAACACCTCTTCTGATTCTTTGGTCACCCAGAAGTCTACATCCTAATCCTACCAGGCTTCGGAATCATTTCTCACGTAGTGACATACTATGCAGGCAAAAAAGAACCCTTTGGCTACATAGGAATAGTGTGAGCCATATTATCAATCGGATTCCTAGGCTTCATCGTATGGGCCCATCATATATTTACAGTAGGAATAGACGTAGATACCCGAGCATACTTCACATCCGCCACCATAATCATCGCCATCCCAACCGGCATTAAAGTATTCAGCTGGCTGGCAACACTCCACGGAGGAACCATCAAGTGGGATCCCCCAATACTATGAGCCCTAGGCTTCATCTTCCTCTTCACTATCGGCGGCCTAACAGGAATTGTCCTAGCAAACTCCTCACTAGACATTGCTCTACACGACACATACTACGTAGTCGCCCACTTCCACTATGTACTCTCAATAGGGGCTGTCTTTGCCATTCTAGCAGGATTCACCCACTGATTCCCACTATTAACAGGATTCACCCTCCATTCTACATGATCAAAAGCACATTTCGGAGTCATATTCACAGGAGTAAACCTAACCTTCTTCCCACAACACTTCCTTGGCCTCGCTGGAATACCTCGACGATACTCAGACTACCCAGATGCCTACACTCTATGAAACACTATATCCTCCATCGGCTCATTAATCTCAATAGTAGCCGTAATCATACTAATATTTATCATCTGAGAGGCCTTTGCCTCAAAACGAAAAGTCCTACAACCAGAACTAATTATAACCAACGTTGAATGAATCCACGGCTGCCCACCCCCATACCACACCTTCGAACAACCAGCCTTCGTACAAGTACAAGAAAGGAAGGAATCGAACCCCCGTACACTGGTTTCAAGCCAGCCGCATCTAACCACCTATGCTTCTTTCTCCCTATGGGGTGTTAGTAAAACAATTACATAGCCTTGTCAAGACTAAATCACAGGTGGAACCCCCGTACACCCCACCATGGCCAACCATTCACAATTCGGCTTCCAAGACGCCTCATCCCCCATTATAGAAGAACTTGTCGAATTCCACGATCATGCCCTAATAGTCGCACTAGCAATCTGCAGTCTAGTCCTATACCTTCTGGCACTAATACTAATAGAAAAACTATCCTCAAACACCGTAGACGCCCAAGAAATCGAACTAATTTGAACAATCCTACCAGCAATCGTACTTATCATACTAGCCCTTCCATCCCTGCAAATTCTCTATATAATAGATGAAATTAACGAACCAGATCTTACCCTAAAAGCCATCGGCCACCAATGATACTGAACCTACGAGTATACAGACTTCAAAGACCTAACATTCGACTCCTACATAACCCCAACAACCGACCTACCACTAGGACACTTCCGACTACTAGAAGTCGACCACCGAGTGGTTATCCCAATAGAATCACCCATCCGCATTATCGTTACCGCCAACGACGTACTACACGCCTGAGCAGTTCCCGCACTAGGCGTAAAAACAGATGCAATCCCAGGACGATTAAATCAAACATCATTCATCACTACCCGACCTGGGATCTTTTACGGCCAATGCTCAGAAATCTGCGGGGCCAACCATAGCTACATACCGATCGTAGTGGAATCAACCCCCCTAACCCACTTCGAACACTGATCCTCACTCATAACCTCCTAATGCAACAGCACTAGCCTTTTAAGCTAGAGAAAGAGGATCGCCCATCCCTCCTTAATGATATGCCACAGCTCAATCCAGCCCCATGATTCCCCATTATACTACTATCGTGACTAGCCTATACTCTAATTATCCAACCCAAGCTTCTATCCTTTATCTCCACTAACACTCCCTCTAATAAACTTACCACAACCACCCACACCCACTCTTGAAACTGACCATGAACCTAAGCTTCTTTGACCAATTCACAAGCCCACAACTACTAGGCATCCCTCTTATCTTACTCGCAATAATATTCCCTGCCCTACTACTACCCTCACCCACTAACCGATGAGTCACTAACCGCCTCTCCACCCTACAACTATGACTCATTCACCTAGCCACAAAACAATTAATACTCCCCCTAAACAAAGGAGGACATAAATGAGCACTAATCCTGATATCACTAATAACGCTATTGCTCATAATTAACCTATTAGGATTACTACCTTATACATTTACCCCAACCACACAACTATCAATAAATATAGCCCTTGCCTTCCCCCTCTGACTAGCTACACTCCTTATAGGCCTGCGAAACCAGCCAACAATATCCCTAGGCCACCTCCTACCCGAAGGAACCCCAACACCACTAATCCCAGCCCTAATCCTAATCGAAACTGCCAGCTTACTCATCCGCCCGTTAGCCCTAGGCGTCCGCCTCACAGCAAACTTAACAGCAGGGCACCTATTAATTCAACTCATCTCCACCGCCACCATCACACTACTCCCAATCCTCCCAACAGTATCGATCCTAACTTCATTAATCCTGCTACTCTTAACTATTCTAGAAGTCGCAGTAGCCATAATCCAAGCTTACGTCTTTACCCTCCTCCTGAGCCTCTACCTACAAGAAAACATCTAATGGCCCACCAAGCACACTCCTACCACATAGTAGATCCTAGCCCCTGACCCATTTTCGGCGCAGCAGCCGCCCTACTCACTACCTCCGGACTCATCATATGATTCCACTACAACTCCTCTCAACTCCTATCCATAGGCATACTCTCCATACTCCTAGTCATGCTACAATGATGACGAGACATCGTACGAGAAAGCACATTCCAAGGTCATCATACCCCAACTGTGCAAAAAGGCCTACGATACGGAATAATTCTATTCATTACATCTGAGGCATTCTTCTTCCTAGGCTTCTTCTGAGCATTCTTCCATTCCAGCTTAGCTCCAACCCCAGAACTGGGCGGACAATGACCCCCAGCAGGAATTAATCCCCTCAATCCCCTAGAAGTGCCCCTACTAAATACAGCAATCCTCCTCGCCTCAGGTGTTACCGTAACATGAGCTCACCATAGCATCATAGAAAGCAACCGAAAACAAGCAATCCACGCACTCACCACAACTATCCTCCTCGGCTTCTACTTCACAGCACTACAAGCAATAGAATATTACGAAGCCCCCTTCTCAATTGCTGACGGCGTGTACGGTTCAACCTTTTTCGTTGCCACAGGCTTTCACGGACTACACGTAATCATCGGATCCTCCTTTCTACTAGTTTGCCTCATACGCTTAGTCAACTTCCACTTCACATCCAACCATCACTTCGGATTCGAAGCAGCTGCATGATACTGACACTTCGTAGACGTTATCTGACTATTCCTCTACATAACCATCTACTGATGAGGATCTTGCTCTTCTAGTATACTAATTACAATTGACTTCCAATCAATAAAATCTGGTGCAACCCCAGAGAAGAGCAATCAACATAATCACCTTCATACTCACACTGTCCCTTACTCTAAGCACCGTCCTAATTACACTAAACCTCTGACTCGCCCAGACAAGCCCTGACTCAGAAAAACTATCCCCATACGAATGCGGTTTTGACCCCCTAGGATCTGCCCGACTGCCATTCTCAATTCGATTCTTCCTCGTAGCCATCTTATTCCTTCTATTCGACCTAGAAATCGCACTCCTACTACCACTCCCATGAGCCGCCCAACTACAATCCCCCACCACCACCCTAATCTGAGCCTCCATCATAATCTCCCTCCTCACACTAGGACTAGTCTATGAATGAATTCAGGGGGCCTTAGAATGAGCTGAATAAATCTAGAAAGGTAGTCTAACCAAGACAGTTGATTTCGACTCAACAAATCACAGATCAACCCTGTGCCTCTCTCCATGTCACTCTTGCACCTAAGCTTCTACTCCTCCTTCACCCTAAGTTGCCTAGGACTGGCCTTTCACCGGACCCATCTAATTTCCGCCCTACTATGCTTAGAGAGTATAATACTCTCCATATACATTGCCCTAGCAATCTGACCAGTCGAAACCCAAATAGCATCCACCGCCCTAACCCCGGTATTCATACTGACATTCTCAGCCTGCGAGGCAGGAACCGGCCTAGCCATATTAGTCGCCTCCACACGAACCCACGGATCCGACCACCTTCACAACCTAAACCTTCTACAATGTTAAAAATCCTCCTCCCAACAATCATATTGATCCCCACCACCATACTATCCCCCCAAAAACTCCTATGAACTAACACAACCACCCACAGCCTCCTAATTGCCACCATCAGCCTTCACTGATTACTCCCAACGCACTACCCCAATAAAGACCTAACCCCATGAACAAGCATCGATCAAATCTCATCCCCCCTACTAGTACTATCATGCTGATTACTCCCACTCATAATCCTAGCAAGCCAAAACCATCTCCAACATGAACCACCAACCCGCAAACGAATCTTTATCACCACCCTAGTCACAGTACAACCCCTCCTTCTGCTAGCATTCTCAGCCACCGAACTAATACTATTCTACATCACATTCGAAGCAACTTTAATCCCAACCTTAATCCTAATCACACGCTGAGGAAGCCAGCCAGAGCGCCTAAGCGCAGGCATCTACCTACTATTTTACACCCTCATCAGCTCACTACCCCTACTAGTCACCATCCTATACCTCCACACACATATCGGCACCCTACACCTTACAATACTCAAACTCTCCCACCCTACACTCACCAACTCCTGATCCGACCTCCTACTAAGCCTAGCTCTATTAATAGCATTTATAGTAAAAGCCCCCCTCTATGGCCTGCACCTATGATTACCAAAAGCCCACGTAGAGGCCCCAATCGCAGGCTCCATACTACTTGCAGCCCTACTCCTAAAGCTAGGAGGCTATGGCATTATACGCTTAACCCTCCTAATTAACCCCATCTCCCCGCACCTCCACTTCCCATTCCTAACCCTAGCCCTATGGGGCGCATTAATAACCAGCTCAATCTGCTTACGCCAAACTGACCTCAAATCCCTCATTGCCTACTCCTCCGTAAGCCACATAGGACTAGTTATTGCCGCATGTATCCTCCAAACCCACTGATCATTTTCAGGGGCAATAATCCTAATGATCTCACATGGCCTCACCTCTTCAATACTATTTTGCCTAGCAAACACAACTTACGAGCGCACCCACAGCCGAATCCTCCTCTTAACACGAGGCCTACAACCACTCTTGCCCCTCATAGCTACCTGATGATTACTGGCAAACCTAACAAACATAGCCCTACCACCAACTACGAACCTAATAGCAGAATTAACTATTATAATCTCACTATTCAACTGATCCCCTCTCACTATTATCCTAACAGGAACCACAACCTTACTAACCGCCTCATATACCCTATCCATACTACTAACAACCCAACGAGGTACACTACCAACCCACATCACTTCAATACAAAACTCAACCACACGAGAGCACCTCCTAATGACCCTTCACATCACCCCCCTCCTACTACTTATTCTAAAACCAGAAATAATCTCAGGAATACCCTTATGCAAGTATAGTTTAACCCAAACATTAGACCGTGACTCTAAAAATAGAAGTTAGACCCTTCTTACCTGCCGAGGGGAAGTTCAACCAGCAAGAACTGCTAATTCCTGCATCTGAGTCTAAAACCTCAGTCCCCTTAACTTTTAAAGGATAACAGTAATCCACTGGTCTTAGGAACCACCCATCTTGGTGCAAATCCAAGTAAAAGTAATGGAAACAACACTACTCCTAAACACCTCCATACTCCTTACATTATCTATTATCCTCACACCAATCCTCCTTCCAATACTCCCAGCCTCTCCCATACCCTCACCAACCACTATTACCCGCACCATCAAAACCGCTTTCCTAACCAGCCTCCTCCCAATATCCCTATTTATATACTCAGGATCAGAAAGCATCATCTCCCACTGAGAATGAAAATTCATTACAAACTTTAAAATCCCCCTCAGCCTCAAAATTGACCAATACTCCATAATATTCTTCCCCATCGCATTATTCGTAACTTGATCCATTCTCCAATTCGCCTCATGATATATAGCATCAGACCCACACACCACAAAATTCTTCACCTTCCTCCTAATATTCCTAATCGCCATACTTACCCTAACAATCGCCAACAATCTATTCCTCCTATTCATCGGGTGAGAAGGGGTTGGAATTATATCCTTCCTGCTAATCGGCTGATGACAAGGCCGCGCAGAAGCCAACACCGCTGCCCTCCAAGCCGTACTCTATAATCGAATTGGAGACATCGGCCTTATCCTAAGCATAGCATACCTAGCCTCAACAACAAACACCTGAGAAATCCAACAAGCCCTCTCTTCCAACCAAACCCCAATCCTTCCACTGCTGGGCCTCATCCTAGCCGCTACAGGAAAATCAGCCCAATTCGGCCTCCACCCATGACTGCCTGCCGCCATAGAAGGCCCAACTCCAGTCTCCGCCCTACTCCACTCTAGCACTATAGTAGTAGCCGGAATCTTCCTACTCATTCGCACTCATCCCCTACTTTCCACCAACCAAACCGCCCTTACCATATGTCTCTGCTTAGGAGCACTATCCACACTATTCGCCGCCACCTGTGCTCTAACACAAAACGACATCAAAAAAATCATTGCCTTCTCCACATCCAGCCAACTCGGACTAATAATAGTCACCATCGGACTAAACCTCCCTCAACTAGCTTTTTTACACATTTCAACCCACGCTTTCTTCAAAGCCATACTATTTCTATGCTCAGGGTCAATCATTCACGCCCTCAACGGAGAGCAAGACATCCGAAAAATAGGAGGCCTACAAAAAACACTTCCAACAACCACTACCTGTCTAACCATTGGAAACCTAGCCCTAATAGGAACACCATTCCTAGCAGGGTTTTACTCAAAAGACCCGATCATTGAGAGCCTAAACACATCATACCTAAACGCCTGAGCCTTACTCCTAACACTCGTAGCAACATCATTCACCGCAACATACAGCCTACGCATAACTATACTAGTCCAAACAGACCCCCCACGAATGCCCACAATCACGCCCATAAACGAAAACACCCCCACACTCATCAACCCAATCACCCGCCTAGCCCTAGGAAGTATCATAGCAGGCCTACTCATTACATCTTACACCACCCCCACAAAAACCCTCCCAATAACCATACCAACCCTCACAAAAACCGCCGCAATCATTGTCACAGCCCTAGGCATCACCCTAGCTTTAGAACTATCAACTATCACACACACCCTAACACAGCCAAAACAAACCCCATACTTAAACTTCTCCTCCATACTAGGCTACTTCAACCCCCTAGTACACCGCCTCAGCTCCCTAAACCTACTAAACAGCGGACAAAAAATTGCCTCTCACCTAATCGACCTATCTTGATACAAGAAAATAGGCCCCGAAGGATTCGCTAACCTCCAACTCACAGCAACCAAAATCTCAACACCCATACACACCGGACTACTAAAAACCTACCTAGGAACCTTTGCCCTATCAACCCTTATCATCCTCCTATCAACACACTAACCCCAACTTAATGGCCCCTAACCCCCGAAAATCTCACCCACTCCTTAAAATAATCAACAACTCTCTAATTGACCTGCCTACTCCACCAAACATCTCCGCCTGATGAAACTTCGGGTCCCTACTAGGAATCTGCCTGCTAACACAAATCCTAACTGGCCTCCTACTAGCAACACACTATTCCGCCGACACTACCCTGGCTTTCTCATCCGTGGCCCACACATGTCGAAACGTACAATACGGCTGATTAATCCGCAACCTACATGCCAACGGAGCATCCTTCTTCTTCATCTGTATCTACCTTCACATTGGCCGAGGAATCTACTACGGCTCTTACCTATACAAAGAAACCTGAAACACAGGAATCATCCTCTTACTCACCCTAATAGCAACTGCCTTCGTAGGCTATGTTCTCCCATGAGGCCAAATATCTTTCTGGGGGGCTACAGTCATCACCAACCTATTCTCAGCCATTCCATATATCGGACAAACCATCGTGGAATGAGCATGAGGGGGATTTTCAGTAGACAACCCCACCCTAACCCGATTCTTTGCCCTTCACTTCCTACTCCCATTCCTAATCGCAAGCCTCACCTTAATCCACCTCACCTTCCTCCACGAATCCGGCTCAAACAACCCCCTAGGCATCATCTCAAACTGCGACAAAATCCCCTTCCACCCCTACTTCTCCCTAAAAGACACCCTAGGCTTCATACTAATACTACTCCCACTAACAACCTTAGCCCTATTCTCCCCAAACCTGCTAGGAGACCCAGAAAACTTCACCCCAGCAAACCCCCTAACCACACCGCCTCACATTAAACCAGAATGATATTTCCTATTCGCATATGCCATTCTACGCTCAATCCCAAACAAACTAGGAGGAGTACTAGCATTAGCCGCCTCCGTACTAATTCTATTTCTAATTCCCTTCCTACACAAATCCAAACAACGCACAATAACCTTTCGACCCCTATCCCAACTCCTATTCTGAACCTTGGTTGCCAACTTACTAATCCTCACATGAATCGGCAGCCAACCTGTAGAACACCCATTCATCGTTATCGGCCAACTAGCCTCCCTCTCATACTTCCTCATTCTCTTAGCCTTCCTCCCACTAACCGGAGCCTTAGAAAACAAGCTCCTCAACCACTAAATACTCTAATAGTTTATAGAAAACATTGGTCTTGTAAACCAAAGACTGAAGACTGCACCCTTCTTAGAGTTCCTGGCCCGAAAGGGCCATTATTGCCAAATTTTTACTATGAAACCCCCTACCAACTACCCCCCCTACCCCCCCACTATGTACTATTGTACATCTCATTATATATCCAATATACTATTACATTATATCCAATTCATAAAAGATATATAATGTATGTATTATGTACATATATAATGTTATGTAACCATATCATCACTCCTCCCACATCCTACCTTCAAGAACAGGTTAACACATCATGTTATCTCGGACCATACACACTATGATCGGATTAAACCCATGCCAAAGGTGAAGCCATTATACATAACCCGGTCCAGCATACGAATATGCCCTACGTAACAGTGAGACTGCGGTGATTGAAAGTCATAGTCCACGCATGATCTCTGCCAACAGCCATGCCTTTCCATTACCTCTCTCGTTAGCTACCGGTGCACGACGTATCCTCTACTCCCAGCCTCAGGATCATTCTTTCCCCCTAAACCCCTAGCACTACTTGCTCTTTGGAGCCTCTGGTTCCTACTTCAGGGCCGTAACTTGCTTAATCCAGTTATATCGCCTTTCAGTGATGCTAAGCTAACTCAGGTACCACTTGGCCGCTTGAATCGAATCACTCAAGTGGTTTTTCTCTGTTGGTTCCTTTTTTCTTCTGGGTAACCTCACAGGTGGCCCTCACATATGTATTCATGAGAGATTGGTTTAAGACGTGGGCTGAATGGTCCTCGGTCAATTTCCGCGTATCTCATGCGTTACTCAATGATATGGCTGGCGCGCGGTCGAGATTGTTATCTGGCACTGATGCACTGGTCAGGAGCATTTGGTCCTCGTACTATTACCTGTCTTGGGGCCCCGGACTTAATGGTCGAAGGACTACGACAGTAAGACTTCATACTAAAGTGCTGGTCAAGGGCACCTGGTTATGGTGTGTCCACAAACCCCATTACAGGGACAACTTGGTGAATGCTTGTTAGACATATCAGACCACCATTTTTTCCATTTTTTTCCATTTTTTTCCATTTTTTTTCATTTTTTTTCATTTTTTTTTCATTTTTTTTTCATTTTTTTTTCATTTTTTTTTCATTTTTTTTCAAATGACAAATCGCTGGAATTCCATTAAAAATTAAACTTTATCATTCATCATTTATCGTTTATCGTTTACACTTTTTTTGAGATGACAAAGCGCTGGAATTCCATTAAAAATTAAACTTTATCATTCATCATTTATCGTTTACACTTTTTTTGAGATGACAAAGCGCTGGAGTTCCATTAAAAATTAAACTTTATCATTCATCATTTATCGTTTACACTTTTTTTGAGATGACAAAGCGCTGGAATTCCATTAAAAATTAAACTTTATCATTCATCATTTATCGTTTACACTTTTTTTGAGATGACAAAGCGCTGGAATTCCATTAAAAATTAAACTTTATCATTCATCATTTATCGTTTACACTTTTTTTGAGATGACAAAGCGCTGGAATTCCATTAAAAATTAAACTTTATCATTCATCATTTATCGTTTACACTTTTTTTGAGATGACAAAGCGCTGGAGTTCCATTAAAAATTAAACTTTATCATTCATCATTTATCGTTTACACTTTTTTTGAGATGACAAAGCGCTGGAGTTCCATTAAAAATTAAACTTTATCATTCATCATTTACCATTTACACTTCTTTTCAAATGACAAAACGCTAAAGCCCCATTAACTACTAACCCCGCCACTCACCAGCCAAAGTCAAACCATTAAAACCACATTCACCCTACCACCAACAAATCTCAGAAAAAAAGGACTTAAACCTCTATCACCAACTCCCAAAGCTGGCATTTTTCATTAAACTATTCTCTGACTTCCCACCCCCTCCCCATACCTTTAAACCGCCCGAATAGCCCCATAAGATAATCCCCGTACAAGCTCCAACACAACAAACAATGTCAACAACAACCCCCATCCCGCCACCAAGAACATACCTCCACCACACGAATAAAACATAGCAACACCACTAAAATCCAACCGCTCTACAAAAGTGCCACCACTATCAACAGTAATCACCCCAACCTCCCAACACTCAACCCCACCTACAACCACCCCCACTACAAGTACTAAAAACATCCCAACCCCATACCCAACAACGCGCCAATCCCCCCAAGCCTCAGGAAAAGGATCCGCCGCCATACACACCGAATAAACAAAAACCACCAGCATCCCACCCAAATACACTATAAACAACACCAAAGCTACAAACGGCACCCCCAAACTCACTAACCAACCACACCCTACAACAGACCCCAACACCAGCCCAACCACACCATAATAAGGCGATGGATTAGACGCCACCGCTAATCCCCCTAAAACAAACCCCACACCCAAAAAAACAACAAAATAGGCCATTATAGTTTCTGCTTGGCTTCTCTCCAAAACCTACGACCTGAAAAATCGCCGTTGTAAACTTCAACTACAGAAACCCAATAATATCATCCCCCCAAACACACATCCTTATACACCCCATTCACCCCCACACAGCCTATCCAGTAAACTCCCTCCACATAACAGCAAAACACTAAGTCTCACTAACATACCCTAAATAACTTTACATTATTTACATACATAACCTACACCCAACACAGACATTAAAACCCACTACAAACACCCCTGACCATAGCTACCACCAAACTAACCACCAACATTAGCCTAACAACCTTATAACAAACCAAAATAACAGCTATCAACATTAGCCTAACAACCTTATAACAAACCAAAATAACAGCTATCAACATTAGCCTAACAACCTTATAACAAACCAAAATAACAGCTATCAACATTAGCCTAACAACCTTATAACAAACCAAAATAACAGCTATCAACATTAACCGTGGCCTGTTCCACAA